TTCCAAAAGAATTCCTTTAGGACCCCTTTTAACAGCTAAATTTATTAAACCCACATTTAGTAAAGAGGAATATGGAGATATATATATAAAATACGCTATAAATATTCCTAAAAAACCTATACTGACTGAAAAAATTGAATCTTTCAAAAATTCATACCAGTCCGTCGAATTAGTGAACTCTTGGTGCAAAAGATTTATAGACGGAGATAACCATTTAGATAAAATATCAACATTGACTCCCTCTTGATTAAAAGGAATTCCTATAAACCCAACGAATAGGGTAAATAGGCCCAACACAAGTAGAGGAAATAACATAGTATTGTCTGATTCATAAGGATAGGAACCCAGTTTTTTATTCTCAAAATGAGCAATAGTAATATAGGGTCGTGTCATATTTCTACGATTATCATAAATTCGATATGTTCTTTTTGAAAAAAAGGAAGAAGTTTTAGTATCAGTCATTCCTAACAAACGCACATTTTTGTTAATTCTTTTTGAAATTCCCTTACCCCATAGAGATATTGAATAGAAAGGTATTTTTTGTTTGCCACTATAATTTTGAAAAGAAACATTTAAATGTCCCTCAAAGGTAAGTAAATAGATCCGAAACATATAAAATGCGGTTAATCCGGCAGTAACCCAGGCTATTATTGCGAAAATCGTCGAATACAACCAAGTATCGTTAAGAATTTCATCTTTGGACCAAAAACAAGCCAAAGGCGGAATACCACAAAGAGAGAGTGTACCTAATAAAAAAGCATTTTTGGTAATTGGTACATGCTTTCTTAAACCTCCCATAAGAATCATATTCTGACTCTTATAGGGAGAATAGCCAACAATTCCTTCCATTGAATGAATAACGGATCCGGATCCTAAAAATAACAATGCTTTTGAATAAGCATGAGTAATCAAATGAAATAAAGCACTTCGATAAGACCCCATACCTAGGGCTAACATCATATAACCCAATTGAGACATTGTCGAATAGGCTAAACCTCTCTTAATGTCTTTTTGAGCAAGAGCTAAGGTAGCTCCTAATAACACTGTTATTATTGCTATCAAGGAGATTAAATTCATTATGGAAGGTATAACTATGAAAAGAGGAAGAAGCCGAGCTACAAGAAAAATTCCTGCCGCTACCATAGTAGCAGCATGTATAAGAGCGGAAATCGGAGTAGGCCCTTCCATAGCATCGGGCAACCATACATGAAGGGGAAATTGTGCGGATTTTGCAACGGCACCAGCAAATAACAGAACAGCACACAAAGTAACAAATAAAAAATTTACTTCATTATTAGAAATTAAGTTATTGAATATTTCGAACAAATCCTGAAATTCAAAACTACCCGTTATCCAATAAAAACCTAAAATTCCTAATAATAAACCAAAATCCCCTACACGATTTGTTACAAAAGCCTTTTGGCAAGCATTTGCTGCAAGAGGTCGTGTGAACCAAAATCCTATTAATAAATAGGAACACATTCCAACCAATTCCCAAAAAATATAAATTTGTATGAAATTCGAACTAGTAACTAATCCTAACATGGAAGTACTGAAAAAACTCATATAAGAAAAAAATCTCAAATATGCTTGATCATGAGCCATATAATTATCACTATAAATAAGAACCATAATACCAACGGTAGTTATTAATATTGACATAATAGAAGTAAGTGGATCTATCAAATAACCGAATTCTAAAGAGAAATCGTTAGTAATGATCCAAGACCATACATATTGATAGCTCGAATTGCTATTTATTTGCTGAATAGACAGATTCATTGAAAAAATCATGACTATACTTAACAATAAAACACTATGAAAAGACCACATGCGGCGAAAAGTTTTTGTTGCCGTCGGAAAAAGAAGAAGCCCCACCCCTATTAATATAGGAACGGGAAGTGGGATGAAAGGTATGAGCCACCCGTATTGATATGTCTGTTGCATAAAAAGCTTTTTGAATTATGAATTTCCTAATTTATTGTTTCCGATTGACTGGATCTTGTCTCTTTGAAAGGAGTCAGTAAAAGTCAAGATATCGACTAAGTTAAACTAATTTAAATAGAAATTTAGAAGCTTTTCTTCTTACTTTACTTATTCTTAACTTATTATTTGATTTTTATAAATTTTTTTAATCCTTCAAATATTCAATTCAAATCAAGAAGTTGGATTTGGTCAAATGATATAAAACAGAGTAATTTCTAACTTTTTCTCAATTTTGAAATGAAACCTACCCTGTTTAACCGGTTAATAAAAAAGAAAATGAAAATGGAAGGTTGGATTCTTTTTTTTTTATTTTTATTAAATTCGACTTCTACGATACAGGAGATTCTATAGATATAGACTTTAATGAGAAAAAAAAAATATCAAATAAAGATACTAATCAATTGAATGAATAAAAACGATTTTACAGATATTCTATAGAATAAAAAAAGTTTGAAATAAAAATAAAAAAGAAAATCACATATCTTCTCGTCTTTCTCTATTTCTAGTATTTCGAAAACGCGAAATATTCTTTTTATTGATACGATTTTCATATATCTTTCCCCCCCCCCTAGCTTTCTTTTTTTTTTCTGAAAAGAAGAATAAAATAAAAAGTTTAAAGAAGGATTTGTTTTGAACAATAGATGTCTTTCACATCCACCTAGAACAATAAGTAATCCTTTTTATCTTAAATGGCCGTTCCAAAAAAACGTATTTCTACATCAAAAAAGCGTATTCGAAAAAATATTTGGAAAAGGAAGGGATATTGGACAGCGTTAAAAGCTTTTTCGTTAGGGAAATCTCTTTCTACAGGAAATTCAAAAAGTTTTTTTGTGCAACAAACAAATAAGTAATTAAAAATTTAAATAATCTGAATCGACTCGAAAAAAGAAATTGACCCATTTCCTATTTGCTCCAAAATTATGAATTTTCACTATCTATTGAGTTAAGCTAATCAATATAAAATGGGACTCAGTTGGCTCTTTTATATTTTTAAAAATATAAATTTAGCTTTTTAGTGAATTCTAAAATACTTTCTTTGTTGACAAACACATAAATACAAGGTGATCCTTCTGTTTTTGGTAGATTTTATCATTTACAAGATGGGGAGCTTTTTTCCCCATCGAACTATTTGGTAGAGTTACGATAATAAAATTTATTACTTTTCTCCTCTTTTCTCTATCTATAAATAAAGGGCTACTCTTTTAATTTGAATTGCATTTTTATTGTTTTATTGAAAAAAGTAATAGATTCGATTTAAGGTTACTTCATTTATTTTATAATTCTATGAATTACTATATATACTATATAGTATATACTCCCCATATATTTCCTGTTATCAACCCAATTAAATCAAGACTTTGGTGAGAATATTCTAGTGGGAATATTCAGAATATTCTGTATGAATAATGTGTCAATTTTCAGTACCCTCGCCTGTCTATTTTTCTCTTTATCGAAAAAAATGCATTGGTCAATTTCAGAAATTCTATAAATGAGAAAAAGTTCATTAAAAAATGAAAACAAAAAGATTTTTTAGGATATTTTTTAGGGTAGAACTTTCTAGTTACGAGAGTTCAATTCTAGGAAAACAGAAAATACACGAAAAGCCCCAAGACTCTAAGAAAAATAACGAACTTTCAAATCCCTATTATTTTGTATTATTTTCATTTTGTTTGACTAATTTGAAAGTTTTCGTAAAATATAAAAATTCCACTGAATTGGCTTCTTCAATCTCGACGATTATTCATTCATAAGCTATTATAAGTTCAAGACAAGCCGCTATGGTGAAATTGGTAGACACGCTGCTCTTAGGAAGCAGTGCTAGAGCATCTCGGTTCGAGTCCGAGTGGCGGCATATCATCTTCTAAAAAAGAGAAATAGATCCTATAATGAATTCAACTCCCGATTTCCATTTAAGAGACTCTTCTTTTTTATGATATTTTCAACCTTAGAACATATATTAACTCACATTTCCCTTTCCATTGTTTCAATCGTAATTACAATTCGTTTAATAACCTTTTTTTGCGTAGATGAAATCATACAACTGTACGATTCATCCGAAAAGGGTCTGATAGTTAGTTTTTTCTGTATAACAGGATTATTAGTTATGCGTTGGATTTATTCGGGTCATTTTCCACTAAGTGATTTATATGAATCATTAATTTTCCTTTCATGGGCTTTCTCCCTTATTCATATAGTTCCGTATTTCAAACAAAATCTAACTTATTTTAGCACAATAACCGGTTCAAGTGCTATTTTTACTCAGGGCTTTGCTACTTCTGGACTTTTAACTCAAATACACCAATCTTCAATATTAGTACCCGCTCTTCAATCCGAGTGGTTAATAATGCACGTAACTATGATGATATTGGGCTATGCGTCCCTTTTATGTGGATCATTGTTATCAGTAGCCCTTGTAGTCATTATATTTCGAAAAAACAGAAAGATTCTTTGTAAAAGTACTCTTTTATTAAAAGAGTCGTTTTTCGTTGGTGAAATTGAATACATAAATAAAAGAAACCATCTTTTACAAACTACTTCCTTTTTTTCGGGTAAGAATTATTACAGATCTCAATTAATTAAACAATTGGATTATTGGAGTTATCGGATTATTAGTCTAGGTTTTTTATTTTTAACCATAGGTATTCTGTCAGGAGCAGTATGGGCTAACGAAGCATGGGGATCCTATTGGAATTGGGATCCAAAAGAAACTTGGGCATTTATTACTTGGATCATATTCGCGATTTATTTACATACTCGAACAAATATAAACCCGCAAAGTGCAAATTCGGCAATTGTAGCGTCTATAGGCTTTCTTATAATTTGGATATGCTATTTTGGGGTTAATCTATTGGGACTAGGGCTACATAGTTATGGTTCGTTTACATTAACATCTAATTAAATTCAAGAAAGTATCTTACGAACACAACACATTTACATTATAGTACATAAAAAAACAGTACATATAAAAAATTTTACGCGAATGCGCACGAACCATGTGAATCAATACAATATTTGATTTATGTGGTTCGTGCCCATATGGGGTTCAAATTAATTTTTTTTAGCTTCGCTTATAAAATTTGCGAGAAGAAAGAGTTCTCATTTTCATTCTACAACTTTTTCATTGTAAAGTGAATGGTTTTAAAATCATAATCAATAGCAAAACTATTTAGAAAAAGAATTAGATAGGATAACTTCAACCTTGTCAACCGATAGTGACAGAACGAAATCGGGGTACATACCAATACCTAGTATTGGTAAAAAGAGAGAAATCGAAAGAAATAACTCTCGCGGTCCAGAATCAAAAAAATAGGAGTTTGGAACGTTAAAAAGCTTATATCCATAGAACATCTGACGTGACATAGATAATGAATAAATAGGAGTTAATATCATTCCAATTGCCATTACAAAAGTAATTAATATTTTTGGCATTAAAAAATATTTTGGACTGGTTATTATTCCAAAAAATACTATCAATTCAGCAACAAAGCCACTCATACCCGGTAATGCAAGGGAAGCCATCGAAAAGCTACTAAACATCGTGAATATTTTTGGCATTGTGATAGCTATTCCGCCCATTTCGTCAAGATAAAGAAGGCGTGTTCTATCATAAGTTGTCCCTGCCAAGAAAAAAAGTGCAGCACCAATAAATCCATGAGAGATTATTTGTAAAAGAGCTCCGTTGAGTCCTGTATCAGTTATAGAACCAATTCCGATAATTAGGAAACCCATATGAGATACAGAAGAATAGGCTATTCTTTTTTTTAAATTCCGTTGGCCAAGAGATGTTGAAGCTGCATAAATGATTTGGATTGCGCCCACTATCACTAACCAAGGGGAAAATATATAATGGGCATGAGATAATAATTCTATATTGATCCGAGCCAGTCCATACGCTCCCATTTTTAATAAGATTCCGGCTAGAAGCATACAAGTACTGTAATGTGCTTCTCCATGGGTATCTGGTAACCATGTATGTAGGGGTATAATCGGCGATTTGACAGCAAAAGCAATAAGAAACCCAATATAAAATATTATTTCTAAGACCACAGGATACGACTGATTAGCTGATGTTTCAAAATTTAATGTTGGTTCATTAGAACCATATAAACCTATACCCAGAACTCCCAGTAGGAGAAAAATGGAGCCCCCTGCCGTGTACAAAATAAATTTTGTAGCCGAATAGAGACGTTTCTTTCCCCCCCACATGGATAGAAGTAGATAAACGGGAATTAATTCTAACTCCCACATGAGAAAAAAAAGGAAAAGGTTACGAGAAGAAAATGATCCTATTTGACCACTGTACATTGCTAACATCAGGAAATGAAATAATCGAGAATCTCGAGTAACAGGCCAAGCCGATAAAGTAGCTAAGGTCGTGATGAATCCCGTTAGTAAAATGGGTCCTATAGAAAGTCCATCTATTCCCAATCTCCAATGGAGATCAAAAAAGCGGATCCATTTATAATCCTCCAATAGTTGGATTAATGGATCATCTGGTTGGAAATGATAACAGAATGTATAGACCGTTAGAAGGAGTTCTAAAATACATATACATATTGTATACCACCTAACAACCTTATTTCCCCTATGGGGGAGAAAGAAAATTAAGGAACCCGCAAATATTGGCAAAACTACAATTATTGTTAACCAGGGAAAAAAATTCGTGGTAAAGACAAGATACATTTGGACCAGAAAAAAACCGTGCTCAAAAATAAAAATATATTGAGCACGGGTCTTGTCGGTAAAAAAAAAGAAAATGGATTCAAGTAGAGTTCATTGGAACGTATCAATAAGCTAGACCCATACTGCGAGTTGTTTCAGCCCCTAAATAAACCCGAACACTCAAGAAATCCGTTGGGCAGGCGGATTCACATCTTTTACAACCAACGCAGTCTTCCGTTCTTGGAGCCGAAGCTATTTGTTTAGCTTTACATCCGTCCCAAGGTATCATTTCTAATACATCGGTGGGGCAGGCTCGGACACATTGAGTACATCCTATACATGTATCATAAATCTTTACTGAATGTGACATCGGATCTATACATTTTTAAACGTCATAAATTTTCGACCCAGTAAGTTTCTAAACTAATTCTATATTTAGATACCAGGTAAATCAACAAGTTATCAGAACTTTTCCTTCTGGACTGCTTTATTATAAAAGGAAGGGCCAAAATACTTTGATTTCTTATGTTTTTTTTTTTTTGCAGAGAAGATTATACCTTAAATTTGAATTTCTTTAGGAATATTCGAATTCCTATGATTAATACTACTTATTCAATAAATTTGATTGGTTAATACGAGTAGATTTTCGATTACGATAAATTGATGAAACAATAGCCAGCCCAATGGCTGCTTCAGCGGCTGCAATGGCTATAACAAAAATGGAGAAAATATCTCCCCTTAATTGACGATTATCAAAAAAATCAGAAAACGTTACAAAATTAATATTAACTGCATTCAATATAAGTTCAAGACACATAAGGGCTCTAACCATATTTCGACTTGTGATCAATCCATAGATACCGATAGAAAATAAATAGGCACTCAAAACAAGTACATGTTCGAGCATCATTAAGCAACTCCTTAGCAATCTCATTCATTTCAATCTAAATAACAATTCAATTGATTTGGTTGAATCACATATAACAAACATGGAATATTTTAATTGCTTATTTTTTATTGACGAGCTACAGCAATTGCACCTATTAAAGCAACTAAAAGGATTATTGAAATGAGTTCAAATGGAAGAAAAAAATCCGTTGATAAATGAATTCCAATTTGTTGACTATTGCTTATCAAATCTTGTTCTAGAACCTGGTTTGATCTTGTAGTCCAAATAATCCCGTACCATGACGTATCTGGAATGGTAGTAATTAGTGAAATAAAAAGACTTGTACAAACCACTGAAGTAACCCCATCCCCAACAGTCCAAAGGCGAGAATCTTTGTAATATTCGGAACCACTCATGAACATCACAGCAAAAAGAATTAAAACATTTACAGCCCCTACGTAAATAAGTAGTTGCGCAGCAGCTACAAAATAAGAACTCAATAGAATATATAATAAGGATATACAAACAAGAACCAATCCTAGCGAAAAGGCGGAATAAATTGGATTGGGAAGTAATACCACTCCTAGACCTCCTAAGATCAGACCTGATCCCAAAAAGAATAAAATAAAATCATGCATTGGCCCAGGTAAATCCATAAAAAAAAAAAAAAATTGAAATATTTCATGATTTTATTGACCTGACCAGGAAAAAAGAAGTAACTCCATTTTTTTATGTTTATGATACTTCTTAACTTAAACTTAATTAAAATGAAATAAATATTAAATAAATGAAAATTGAATAGGTGCGGGCGCGTTGATGTATATAGTGTTATTGGAGCCCTATCATTCAATATCTGGAAGAAGAGTTTGAAAATATATATTACTCTAATATAAATATAGAAATCCATTTTGAATCCAAATTAAATGACAAGTTTAAACAACTTTTGGCTTGATCAAGTAAAGCCTTATTTTTATAGATTCAAACTAAACCTTAATTTCATTTATTCATTTTTTTTATTTAATTATTAATTGGGGATTTTTTTGAATTGAGAGGTTTAACTATTTTTTATTTGAGGTGAATTCGAAATTGTGCGAATTGTGTAATCATCAATTACTGACGTTGGTAATCGACCCAAAGCAATTTGATTATAATTCAATTCGTGACGATCATAACTCGAAAGTTCGTATTCTTCAGTCATTGATAAACAATTTGTTGGACAATACTCAACGCAATTACCACAAAATATACAGATTCCAAAATCAATACTGTAATTAAACAATCGTTTCTTTCGAATATCACTTTCCAATTTCCAATCTATAACGGGTAGATCTATAGGACATACACGAACACATACTTCACAAGCAATGCATTTATCAAATTCAAAGTGGATTCGTCCTCGGAAACGTTCCGACGTGATTAGTTTTTCATAGGGATATTGAATAGTTATCGGTAAACGATTCGCGTGAGACAGGGTAATCGTGAAACCTTGACCGATGTATCGGGCAGCTCGTATTGTTTGTTGACCATAATTCGTGAATTCAGTTACCATGGGGAACATATTGTGAATGTGTATAAAGAATAAAATTGTAGGCTTGTTTCTTTCTCTTGTTTGCGATAAGTGGTCAATATAGAATATTCTAATTCTTTACAGTGAAAGAAGTTGGGACGAAGTTGTTAATAATAGATTACCAAGAGAAATGGGTAAAAGAAATTTCCATCCAAGATTTAAGAGTTGGTCTATTCTCAACCTTGGTAAAGTCCATCTTGTTGCAATAGGAATGAACAAGAACAAATAAGTTTTAGCTAATGTAATAAAGATGCTGATTATTGTTCCAAAAACTTTACCTACTTTATTAAAATTTATGTCAAAAATGTTAGGAACTAATAGGTATGGAATAGAAAGATTCCAACCTCCTAAGTAAAGAACTGTTACAAATAATGAAGAAACTAGTAGATTCAGATATGAAGCAACGTAAAATAAACCAAATTTTATACCTGAATATTCTGTTTGATAACCTGCCACTAATTCTTCTTCTGCTTCTGGTAAATCAAAAGGTAATCTCTCACACTCGGCTAGAGAAGAAATTAGGAAAATGAGAAACCCTATAGGTTGGCGCCACAAATTCCACCCCCAAAAACCGTATTTTGACTGCGCTTCAACTATATCAACTGTACTTGAACTGTTAGATAATCATAGTCGATTAGAACATCGCTGTTCTTATCACTATTACAGAACCGTACATGAGATTTTCATCTCATACGGCTCCTCAAAGGTCACAAATAAATCTAAGGACATTTCATTATTATTTATCTTTATCTTGAAATTTTGTTTTGTAGGAGAGAGTCAAAACTTATCCTAGTTCCCCAAATTAGACCAACGGAATTCTGTTTGCTATTTTTTATATTAAAATCAAATATATATATTAATATTTTTTTATAATTATAAAAAAAAAAGGGTGCTTCTGAATTAATCTCCTCTTTTCATTTTAATTTTGGGAATGTTATTTTTGATTGTTGATCAATAACTTAACTTAATCCTTGAATAAAACACTTTTTGTAACAACATCATAGAGGTATTTCAATCTATTATTTTCAATTACGAAAAAGAATTCGACGTTCCATTAATTTATGAATTATGCCAAGAGTTCTCTCTTTCTAACTAACGAAAAGAGATAGGAAAACAGGACCCTTTTTATTTTTATTATTATTTTATTGTTATTCTATTTTATTTCGTTCCTATTCTACTTTCTCATAAAGGGATATTAATCAAAATAAAAGATTACTTCGTTCTTGATAGTTATTTACTTAATCGGTGGATAGGGGCATACTCTAGGCCGGAATCGTGGGTAGTACTTCTTGATCATTTCTACTAACTTAAAGTCCCAATTTGAATTCCATTTATGTACAAAAATATCCTCTTGAATAATTTATAATTTAAAGAATATCCATTACAAATCCTTTGTGTATTTTGGTCTTTCTAACCATCCACTCAATTTTGTTCAACCTCCCGCTTCAAGTGATGATAACTAAGCAACCAATCTTGGGGTAAGCGGTCTCTACTGCTTCTATTTACTTTTAATTAAAAATTAATTCTTGTACATAAGAAATGAGACTTAATCTTTTTACTGCAAATTTATAAGCCGTTTTCTTTCACTCATATAACTATCTGCTTTAGTTCATCAACCCAAATGATGACTAAAAAAGATGAAAAACATTTATTTAACCCTCTTCCCAGAAATTAGAAAGAAAAGAACTAGGAACTTTTTTGTATTTCACCTAATTTGACGTCCCCGAATCACACGTAGAGATATTGATAATACACATAAAGTTAATGGTATTTCATAACTAATTGATTGAGCAGCAGCACGTAGACCACCTAAAAAGGAATATTTATTATTTGATCCATATCCCGACATAAGAAGTCCAACAGGAGCAATGCTTGAAATAGCGATCCATAAAAAAACACCAATACCAAGATCGACTAGAATAAGGTGGTATCCAAAAGGAATTACTGAATAACTTAGTAAAATTGATATGACTGCGACGGATGGTCCGATACTAAATAAACGGCCATCTCCTCTAGATGGAAGAAGGTTCTCTTTGAAAAGTAGTTTTGTACCATCTGCTAGAGCTTGAAGAATTCCTACGGGACCGGCGTATTCAGGCCCAATACGTTGTTGTATTCCTGCAGATATTTGTCTTTCTAACCAAACAATTACGAGTACGCCTATTGTGATTCCTAATACAAGAGTAAAAATCGGAACAAGTATCCATATAATCCCATAGACCTCTTTTAAGGATTCTAATCTGGAAAAAGAATTGATAGCTTGTATTTCGGTTGTATCAATTATCATTTTTAACGATCAACTTCTCCCATAATGATATCTATGCTACCTAATATCGTCATAATATCAGCCAATTTCATTCTTTTAACTAACTGAGGAAGAATTTGCAAATTGATAAAACCGGGTGGACGAATTTTCCATCTCCAAGGAAAAACACTCTGATCCCCTATCAGAAAAATTCCCAATTCCCCTTTTGGGGCTTCAACTCTCACATAAAGTTCTTGTTTCGCCAATTCAAAGGTTGGAGAGGGCTTTTTACTAATAAATCGATATTCAAAATCATTCCATTCGGAATCTTTTACTCTATCAAAACGTCGTATTTCTAAATTTTCGTAGGGCCCCCCTGGAATTCCTTCCAGAGCCTGTTGTATAATTTTTATGGATTCTGTCATTTCGCCGATTCGTACTAAATAACGAGCTAATGAATCCCCTTCTTTTTGCCATTGAACTTCCCAATCAAATTCATCGTAACACTCATAATGATCAACTTTACGAAGATCCCATTGGATTCCGGAAGCCCGTAGCATTGGTCCCGATAAACCCCAATTTAGTGCTTCTTCTCCACGAATAATGCCCACGCCTTCAACTCGTTCTAAAAAAATGGGATTCCGTGTAATAAGCTTTTTATATTCAGCAACCCCAGTTAGAAAGTAATCACAAAAATCCAAACATTTATCTATCCAGCCATACGGGAGATCAGCAGCTACTCCTCCGATCCGAAAATAGTTATGCATCATTCGCATACCAGTAGCAGCTTCGAATAGGTCATATATCAATTCCCTTTCTCGAAAAATATAGAAGAAAGGGGTCTGTGCACCAATATCTGCCATAAAAGGGCCAAGCCATAACAAATGGGAAGCTATACGACTCAACTCCAACATAATGACTCTGATATAACTAGCTCTTTGGGGTACTTGAATATTTCCTAATTGTTCGGGCCCGTTTACTGTTATTGCTTCTGTGAACATAGTAGCTAAATAATCCCAACGTGTTACATAGGGCAAATATTGTATAATTGTTCGATTTTCCGCAATTTTTTCCATTCCCCTGTGTAAATAACCTAATATAGGTTCACAGTCAATAACATCTTCACCATCTAGAGTAACAATGAGTCGAAGAACACCATGCATTGATGGGTGTTGAGGCCCCATATTGACTATCATAAGGTCTTTTCTTGTAGCTGGTACAGTCATAAGTTTTTTACCCATTTATTCTTCCATGAATTCCTGAAAGTGAAAAGAAGTTTATCCAAATAAAAAAAAAAAAGAATACCTAAAACGATTCTTTCAATTAACGAGTTTTTCTCTCTCTAATACTCAACTGACCAATTAATTCTTTATAACGTACTCCATTTTTTTTTGCTAAATAAGCCAACAGCCGTTGACGTTTTCCTAAAATTTTTCGCAAACCTCTCTGAGATAAATAGTCTTTTTTGTGCACTTCCAAATGTGAAGTAAGTCTCCGTATCTTATTAGTAAAACTGAATATTTGAAATTCAACCGACCCCCTTCTTTCTTTTTCAGAAATAACTGAAATGAATGCATTTTTTACCATAAAAGATTTTCCCTCTTCCACCTTTCCAGATATGGATTTTACTGATGAGTAATAATAATGCTAGTAATTTTAATGTGTTAGATACAATAATCTGAATTTCTTGCTAATTTGAATTTATTTTTGAACTCCTAATTTTATCAACTCATATTAAACCATCCAGGTTTCCATTTTATTTTATTCTGAAAAAGAAGGAAGGGGGTTCGTTTTTGCATGGCATAATTTAGACCTAAAATGAAGAAGATTCTGTTAATTGATTTGTAGGTCTAATTGATACCTCCGCGGCTTTAGTCTTCGTATCATATATTAGAATGGCACGGAAGACGGGGCGTGTGAATCTCTTTTCTTTCATATACCCCCGTAGGGTATAGCATATATAGGAAAAATGGACTATCAACGACTTTTCAACCGGGGATACAGATGTATCCTTAACATACTGAAACGACTGCCGTTATTTGTATCAAACCAATAGCGATTCATACAAGCTAAATCTTCTAATCGATAATTAGGCCAAAGAAAAAATTTTAATTGAATTAATTCATTCTTTTCTTTATCAGGGTGGTTCCCTTTATCCAAAGATTGACTGCAGTTGTTCTCAGTACAAAATATTGGATTTTTCTTCTTATTCTTTGAATTGAAAGAAATTAAAATTCTCAACTCTCTACGATGTCTATGCGATAAAATGGTTTCGGGAACAAGCAAATTAAAACTATTCTTATCAACATGGGGTTGTTCTCTATATCCTTGATTTGTTTGGTTCTTACTCTTATGAACCAACGAAATACCTAAGGTTTGATACATAATAAATTGTCCATCATTTTTTACAGACAGACGGGTGGGTTCGATAATCAGGACCCCCCTTTTGATCAATTCTGCAAGACTTAAATTCTTCTGAATCAGCATTATATCCAAACTCATTTCTCTTCTTTGAATCGAGGATATAGTAATTTTTCGTGGATTTATCAGCCTAAGCAGGAGACAGTATATTTTTATATTATTGATCATTCTTTCATTCAAAACATCGCCCCATCTCAATTGAAAAAGTAAATAACGTTTTAGGAATAAATCTAGTTCTGCTCCTGTATTACTTTTGTTTTTTTTCTTTCTTGCATAAGTATCTTCAATATCTTTTTCGTGGTTTGTTGAAGGACCAGATTCAAGATTCCCTTGTTTTTGTACATTTGATCTAAGATCTCTTTTCCATTCTTTTTGTTGATTCTTTAGTTTTTTATTTGAAACGCATTCCCCTTTTTGGTTTCCTTCAAGGTTTTTCTTTTCACTAAGAGCATTTTCAGTTAGATTCAAATTAAAAAGAAGGACTTCACTTGGTATAACCCACGGTTTTATTTTATATAGATTATAAGATAGAACAAATTCGGGGAAGAACCAAAGTCCTAGGGTTGAGATGGGACGATTTAGTATTTCTTCATTCATTCCCATCCAAAAAAACCCTTTTGGGGGATTTGGTAAATTGATTTGTAGCTTTGGCGTAAGCGTAAGATAAACAAGTCCTTTATTATCAATTTTATCAATTATTTGATAATTGTTAGTATCAATCTTAGTATTTTGATTACTCGTGGTATCGATTTTGATACAGGACTCAATAGTGACTTTTTGTCGAAGATCAAAATGTAGAATTTTCCAATCAAAATATTTTCTATTGGGATTTTTTTCCATATATCTAATATCGGCATAATTATTAACATAATTATTAATAGGGATACCCCTCCATATATCAAAAAAGTTCTGTTTATGTGTGTTGGAATTATAAGAATTTTTTTCGTTCTTATTTAATTGTACTTGAAAGCTTGATTTAGAAATAGATGAGTCCCTTTTATTTTCATAATTCAAATTAATACATTTATACGATAAAAGATCATATCTAGAGTTTTTTTGAAAATTATCTTTTTTATTCAATAAGTAATATATTTCTGAATTCCCGGAATTCCCCCTTTTTTTTGACTGAATTTTTTCATATGAATCCCATTTGGTATTTTTATTTTTATGACGTAGATTAACTCTATTTCTCCACTTTTGTGGTATTAATCCAGACCATTTAATAGGAGATAAATCGTATTGATAATGCCCTTTTAACCAGTTTTTCCATTCATTCATTTCAGAATTCGTAAGTTTCTTATGACTTAATTTAGAATGAAGTATTCCTTGTGTTTCAAAGGAATCCATTATTTCAGCTTTAATAAAAAAAGACATTCCGTGATATTGAAAAACAGATCCTAATTTATAGGAGTTACTCACTTGGATTTGTGATAATTTGTAAAATACATATGCTTGTGACAAATATGATAAATCACAAAAACTATCTAAATTTGTTCTATTTCTAATTCTAATATTATTAATTGATCTTTTTAGAGTTGAAATAGTTGAAATAAAATGAATTGTATTTTTCTTTTTTCTATTAATAAGTCTTTCTTGATTTGCTTCATTAATGGGTTTATCCGTCATTTTTTTTATCGATTCAAGAAGAAATCGTGTATTGAGTCTGGGAATATTAACAATAGATAAAAATATATCTATGTATATTCTTTCGAGGCAAATTTTTAGAAAACAATCTAATTGAGAGATTAATCGGACATTTCTTCTTTTTAATAGTTGCCAAATATTTGTTGTCGATTTGAACCTTTTAGCATTATAACTTTTTTCAGTAGGACTAGTAGGACTAATATATACTCCCGATGGGGTTATTTTGGTTTTTTCTTTTGTAATCCTTTCTATTTGATTTCGAATTGTGCTTGTTCTACCAGTTAGATCCTTCTTTTTTGTCAGTGAAGAATTTGTCCAATTTTGAGATTGAAGTAGACTAACTGATTCATGAATTATTTGATTGCTGATTCTATATTCTTTTTCGTTTTTAATTTCATTAGATTCAGATACTTTTCTTAAGCTAAATAAGAGAATTGGGTTGAATTTCAAAAGTCCTTTTTTTATTATTTTTCTAAATAAAAAACTTTCGATAATGCATTTTTTTATTTCTTTTGAAACTAATTTTTGTTTTCCTTTTAAAACTCTTAGAGCTAATATCTTTAATTTGCCAATTTTTTTTTGTAGTTCCTTAAAAACGGGCTTAAAAAAGGAATATTGTTTTCTGGGAGAACCAAAAGGAAGTTCAGTTTCCATTCCCCAAACTGTTAAAAAACAAAAATCATCTTTTTGTTTTTTATTTTTGATTAGATTTCTATCAGAGTGGCGTAATTTCGATTTGTGCCAAGGTTTTAGGTAGAAAGGAAATAGGATTTTTATCTGAATACCATCTGTCAACCAATTTTTTGGAAATTCTTTTTCCGATAATTGGACGCCATTATAGGTACATTTAACATGCATTTCTTGATTCAATTCCTGTATATCCTCAGACCATTCGGGAAATTGCAATAATAACATACGTCCGATATTTTTGGTTATTATCAATGAAGGCAATACAATATATTTTCTAAGAATGGATTGAGTTATTAACATTAATCCCCTTATTACTTGCGCCAATGGAATGTTATCCCATGCCTCCGCTATCTCTATCCGCGTTTGTTCCTTTCTTATACTGTCCTCTTTTTTGTTTTTATCTTCTTTTTTTGTTTCTTCGTCTATATACTCCACAATTTTGGATTCTACCCCCTTGCCTTTCCACTTTCTAAAAATCACTTTAAGGATTTCTGATATATCAAACGAGAAGTGGTGGGGTCTTTTAATTCTATCCAAAAAAAGGGGAGAGTGCGCGTTTGCTTGAAACAGTTCCCAAATTGCAATTTTACGCCTTTGAGCGCGCATAGAACCTTTAATTATTCCTCGCCGAAAGTCCGATTGTTGTGAATAGCGTAGCAAAGCCACTTCGTTTCTCGGATCTGGAGGATTACTACCAGTATTAGAGTCAGGATTCTCGTTGTTAGGAGTAAAAATCACTACATGTTTGGCTTTTCTTGATCGAATTTGATGGTCGATTGGCACGTTTTCTTGATATTCTCCTAATTGTTGTTCTAACTCGGTGATTAATTTGTATGACCATCGAGGGACTTTTTTACGGATTTCTTTTATTCCAATAGAATCCTTAATTGATTCCTTTGGAATCTTTTGACTATTAGTATGGATTTTAATGACATTCAATAAAAATTTTAAAAATCTTTCCTTTTTTTTATTCAAATTCAATTTTAGTTGGTTATCAAATTCCCTAGTTAAGTGTAAAAAACTTTCCTGTTCTATTAAAAATGGTTTTTTATCAAATGCATCTGTTTTCTGCTCAAATTCTTGGTAATCGGGATCCGGAAAAAGGCTGGCGTAAATCCGATTTATACCAAAAATTTCTCTTAAATTTTCTATTGACGTTTTATAAGGCGAAACCCTTTTTTTCATTGTTAAGCGATAGGCTCCATTTATTAAAGGATCATAGGCTTTAGGGAAATATTCGTTTTTACTATCATCATTACACAATCGAGTTCTTGTTTCCAGTATATCTAGAAAAAGTGATTTCTTATCTAGCGCTTCAATTCTATTTCTAAATTCCTTGCTTGTCTTATTCCCTTTTCTGTTGTTGGAATAAATCCAATGGTTGGCAAATTCGTTA